AAAAGAATAAACCTCAATTCCAAGAAATTATATCTTCTACCAAGACATTCACCGAGCAAGCGGAAGCCCTTTTGAGGGAAGCTATTCAGGAACAGATCGAGCTGTTTTTACTTCAGGAACAAACATCAACTTCTCCCTCTTATTCTTAGTACAAGAATACTCATTGAAAAAGATTTCTGATTTGAATTATTCAAAAAAGGTTTCTTGGTATAGCCATTTTAAAAAATAGATGGAAATAAATTGCGTCCAATAGGATTTGAACCTATACCAAAGGTTTAGAAGACCTCTGTCCTATCCATTAGACAATGGACGCTTTTCATTCCTATTTTCTTCTTTCGTATTCTTCCTTTCTCTTGTTCGGATAAAAAACGATTACACGGAAAATATTTTAGGGTTTTAAAAAAACAAGGATGCATATCCAAATTTATGATGCATGTATAATAAAGAATATAGAGCGGGTAGCGGGAATCGAACCCGCATCGTTAGCTTGGAAGGCTAGGGGTTATAGTCGACGTTGGTTGATCATTTTGAACGTCTCTAATTCAAAACCGAACATGAAATTTTGGTTTCATTCGGCTTCTTTATAGAAGATCGATGTATTCCCAAAGATAAAATTAGATCCATAACATCTATGTCAGCTTTTTTGTATGAATGCATCCAAAGTTACTTGCTTTCTAGATGATCCCTCTAGAGGAGGGGGATTATACTAAATCCATTTAGTCTAGTTACTTCGTTCCCTATTTCCACTCGCAGGATCCTGAGGAAAAGAATTTGGTTTCCACCGAGCTGAAACAATATGCTGATGGTTCTAGTAAACCAAAACCATCGTTTTATAGCTATTTGGCTTCAATTTCCCTTTTACAAAAAAAAACGGAAGATTTAGTTACGATTGGAAATAAACTTTTCCATCTTCATCCATAGATCCTATACTCATACTCATTCAATTGGAAGAGTTAATCCAATTCAAAAAAATTATGCTTCGCGACTCCATATCCATAATCCAATCTTTTTTATTCAATTTCTAATTGGCTTTTGGATACAAACAAATCGTGAGAATGTACATTCTTCCTCAAATATGCTATTGAGAAGTAAAGGATTAAACCTTTTTAAGAAAAAAAGTTTTTGATAGGAATATGATTTTTGATAGGAATATGAAAAAAACGGAAAGACCCCTTAAGTATTTAAGTTTTTGATAGAACGAATCACACTTTTACCACTAAACTATACCCGCTATATATTTATTATTGTATACGAATGGACCATTTGTCGAACAAAAGAATGAGGCGCAATCAAGATAGCACCAGAATCATGAAAATTCTAGCGTTGACGCTTCGTCCCGTGCCGGGGACTTAAATAGGCGAAGAGCAGAAAGCTTATTTAAATAACATAAAAAAAGTTATAGTTATATTATACTTTTCTTTTCGTTTGATACGAAGTCATTACTGATAGTCCCGACCTGAAAGAATCATTGAAGCTGGATCATAGAAAGGATGAAATCTGCATACATGGTTCCATTTCAACTTCTCTTTCAACTGACAGATCTTACTTATTCATTAAGAATTCGGGTCAATTGGATCTCAACTGTTCAAATAAAGCTTTTGAACAAATAAATGAGTTATATTATAACTACGTTTGAGTTATATTATAACTATGTTTTATATTATTACTATGTTTATAAATATGTGTGTTTAATATTTGATATTTTTTTTTTGAATATTAAAAAGTTTTTAATAATTGATATTGTTTAATATATGTACACATATATGTACATAATAAATATATATATTTATTATTCCAGTTTCTTTTTCCAGTAAGTAATAAATTGATAAAAAGAAAAAAAAAGAAAATTTATTTAATAATATTAATTATTAAGTATTATATTAATAATACTTAATAATTAATAAAAAGAGGAACCGTATTAATAATAAGAAATGACACCTCTATCATAGGAATGGGAATTTCTATTCCCATTGTTGTTGCTTCAATAACAAGTATTTCCATAGATCAAATTTTCCATTTTTAAATGGGCTGGGGAGAGATGGCTGAGTGGACTAAAGCGGCGGATTGCTAATCCGTTGTACGAGTTATTCGTACCGAGGGTTCGAATCCCTCTCTCTCCGCTTCTTCTGATTACTTGAGACTTTCGAATTCGAAAGAATTTCGATCCCTTGATTTTATCATAGGTAAATGTATGGAATAGATAAAATCATAAGAAAAAATTTAGAAAAAAAACAGGAAAAACAAAAAATCTCTTTTTTTTATTCCTCACGTCCAGGATTACGCCCTGGATCATTAGATAAAAATCCGAAGATGAAGAGAGAAATAAAGAATATCACTACTGTATAAACGAATAGTTTGAGAGTAAGCATTACACAATCTCCAAGATCTTTTTTTTGAAAAAGGGAATAGATTACTTATTTTTTACCACATATACTATTTTGTTTTGACATGACACCCCCCAAAAAATGAAGTGTTTTTTGAAAAGAAAGTCATTTTCACGAATTTCTTTGGAATAAGATTTTGATTCCTTCGTTATCCAAAATTTCTTGTCATATGAATAATTAGGTATTGTAGGCAACCTAATAAAATAAAGTCTTTGCTCACTGTAAGGTCAGAACGAGGAAATAAGCTGATCAAAATTCATCGCTGCGGTTATTCAATATACAAGAATTTCTATTTTTGAATCGAGGGTTCATAATGTAAGACTTATCTGGTCTTATCAATTTTTTTCATTTTTTTTTATCGAATAAATCATGAATTTAGCAGAGTATTAAATCATCGAAAACTTACAGCAGCTTGCCAAACAAAGGCTAAGAGAAAAAAAAGTACAGGTATAACGGGCATAACATCTACGATTGGATTGAAAAAGGCATAAGCTTCGGGCAATTTGGCGAAGAAAAAACTACTCGAATAAAAGACAGAATTAAGACAGATACAGATTAAACTAAAGATATTAAGCATAACAAAATTTCGTTCTTGTAGATTAGATAATTTTATTCTGATTGAGTTATTTTTATAAGGGAAAAATAAAAAAAGACAAGTCAAAAAATCTTTCTTTTTCTTCAAACTCTCCCCCCAAAAAATCCTTCCTTCCATTCTCAAATGAGAATACAAGGAATTCCACTTTCATACAATATCTTAACTGAATTCCATGTAATGATCAATGAATTTTTTTGATTCTATATCTACATGTGTTGAATCCTAGCAACAATATATTCCCAATGTATTTATTGGGTTGGGATTGACGAATAAGCAATACCAATATTAATGTTTATTAGTGTCGAATAGAAATTCGAAATGGGGCGTGGCCAAGTGGTAAGGCAGCGGGTTTTGGTCCCGTTACTCGTAGGTTCGAATCCTTCCGTCCCAGATCGTTTCCATCAGAAACGAAAGATGGGATCATATTGTATCCCACATGAAACATAAAATTGTTAACGAGAACAATCTCTTGTTATGAATTCCAAGAATGATTCTTAGAATCATATTTTTTCTTTCATTTGGGTTCTTACAAACGTAATCAAGTGTCAAATGTGGGTGGAAATAATATCTTTTTTTTTTTTTGAATTTTATATCTTATCTGGTTCATCTTATATCTTATCCGGTTCAAATGAATGATTGTAAATCAATGTAATGTAGCGATTGGGGGGAAATTCGTATATTGCATCTACTTGACTTTATGGAATTGATGGAAAGGAAAAAGAATTTCGCGTTCTTCCTTTTGAGGTTTATAGTTTATTTGTTCGAGAAAAATGGATTCTTCATGATTGATCGTCCCGAACAATCTTTTGAAGATGTAAATAAGTCTTAAGCAAACTTATTTATTCGTCTTTTTTAGAAATATGTTTCATTCATATGATAGAATATGGAGTTAAATAAATAGAATATAGAGTTAAATAAATTGGATCCGTGCTGAGCCTTCCCCGGATAAATACTTATCTATGAATAGATAGATAGAAAGTATGTACTATTATATACCGGTATACACACCGGTTGAGCCAACGACTATTCATGATTCCATATTGAATCAATTCCATACTGGTTTGAGATAAAATTAGAGAAATGTTATGGTAAAACTTCGTTTGAAACGATGTGGTAGAAAGCAACGTGCGACTTGAAGGACATGATCGGCTGTGGATTCTTACATCCACCATTTTCTATAGGAATGAAGATGTTCTTGGCTCGACATAGTTTGTTCTGCTATGCTAGGAACCTAATTTGTGTTAGGTTGTAAGTAAATAGTCCATGATGGAGCTCGAGCAGAAAGGATTGATTCGTTTATCAGGGGGAAGAATCTAGGGTTAGTAACTATCAATAAGTTAGACCAACTTTGTAAGTATATCCTCAATATATAAATCGAAAGGTTAAAAAAATCGAAAAATCAAACATAAAAAAAGTAAAATTTTTCAGAATTGGTAAAACTATTTCGATCAAAAGTGTATCATATTTTTTTTTTTTTCTATAGAATTCTATAGAAAAAAAAAAATAACAAAAAACGAAAAGGTATGTTGCTTTGCTGCTCTTTTGAAAGGAGTAAGGATCACCGAAGTAATGTCTAAACCCAATGATTTCAAAAGGCAAAGATAAAGGATTCCGGAACAAGTAAACACTATTTTCAATTGTCTCAACAATTGAATCAGAATGAGGAATAAAAATAGATTCGAGATGAGACAAACAAAAGAGGTTAGAGACGGCTCAATAAATGTCTAAGGGTTTCCCTTCGAACTCTGTCAGAATTATCCAACTTGAGTTATGAGTACGAATGAGATTTCTTTTTTCTGTAGGAAAAATAAAAAAACGACTAAAATCATAGTCTAATTCATGATTTTATGGATCCATTTGCAATTATGCAATTATATACATATACAGAAATTTAGAATCCTTTTTTCTCGAGCCGTATGAGGAGAAAACCTCCCATACGTTTCTAGGGGAGGCGGAATTGTTTATCTACATCTATCCCAATGAGTCATCTATCGAATCGTTGCAATTGATGTTCGATCCCGAAGAGAAGGAAGAGATCTTCGAAAAGTAGGTTTTTACGATCCAATAAAGAATCAAACTTATTTAAATGTTCCTGCTATTCTATATTTCCTTGAAAAAGGTGCTCAACCTACGGGAACTGTTTGTGATATTTTAAGGAAGGCAGAATTATTTCAAGAAAGGAACTTCGATTCGAGTTAATTAAAGGAAAAAAACTAAATTAATAAAATGAAAATATAAATAAAAATAAAAAGGGAGGGGGGGGGATAACTAGTATCTATCTTTGTGTAATTATTTACACACAATTTGCCTTTTTCTTGCTGTATTCATACTTAATTTACTTTTTCTCTTGTTTTGTTTGTTGCGGGAATCCACCAACAAACAAGGGGTTAATCTTACTTATTGTACCTCTATTGATTGAATAAACCCGAGATTTTTTTTATCCAAATTTCTTATTTATGCTTTTGTTGTGCCAATCCATTTACTATCTATTATTTGATTTACTTAAATTTGTTTTCTTAATATTGGATTCATATTGACAATGGTGCATCGAAGAAATATAATTCGATCGTAGATAAATAGATCCGTTTATCTCCACCCCATATTGGTTTTTTCCTTCACTTCAGTCAAATGATGGGTTTGCCCTGCCGGATTTACTGGCATACAAGATGTATTTTCTTAACGAAAAAATCAATTTATAAATATAAATAAAATGGTGGTTTGTCACAATTTTGACATCTCTATTGCGAATCCCGTTGTTGTTTAATCCGATCTGTCCATTTTGTTGTTTTAAATTGATCAACAAATTTTTCTTTTCGATTTGTTCTAGTTCAATATTTGACGGGGTCGTGCAGTGCAATTCAATTGATTTTTTTATTTTGACCGTATTTACATATCCTATTTATTTTATTCGGGTTGCTAACTCAACGGTAGAGTACTCGGCTTTTAAGTGCGACTATGATCTTTTACACATTTGGATGAAGCAAGAGATTCGTCCAGACTATTGGTAGAGTTTATAAGACCACGACTGATCCTCAAAGGTAATGAATGGAAAAAACAGCATGTCGTAATTAATAGTGTATTATAATAATTAATAATAATATATTATAATAATATATAATTATTAATTATATTATTATTAATAATAATATATTAGTAGAACTTTGAGTTTATCCTTACCGGATCGTTACAAAAAATTGTTTTTCTTTTTAGAAGAGAAAAACAATTCACATTTACAGTTGGGTCTAGTGAATAAATGGATAGAGCCATAGGGCTCTAATTCTGGTGAAACAAAAAGCAACGAGCTTTTGTTCTTAATTTGAATAATTACCCGATCTAATTAGACGTTAAAGATAGATTAGTGCCTGATGTGGGAAAGGGTGGGTTCTTCTGTGAGTGGACCATTGATTTTCTTTTTTTTTAATGAATCCCAGTTATTCTTATGGATTGGAGACGGATGTGTAGAAGAAACAGTATACTGATAAAGAAAATTTATTCCAAAATCGAAAGAGCGATCGGGTTGCAAAAATAAAGGATTTTTTACCCTCTTGTAATTATAACGAACATAAACCTATTGGATAGAAAAGGAGAGGAAAAAGATCTGTTGATTGGACTCCCCTGTTTCCTTTGTTTGCGGGGTATATATTTTTTTCTTACTATTTCTTACTGTAATTATATACATAATACATACCCTGTTCTGACCATATTGCACTATGTATCATTTGATAACCCAAGAAATGGGTCCTGCCTCTGGTTCAATTAGAAATGTAAATGGAAGAATTACAAGGATATTTAGAAAAAGATATATCTCGGCAACAACACTTCCTATATCCGCTTCTCTTTAAGGAGTATATTTACACATTTGTTCATGATCGTGGTTTAAATGGTTCGATTTTTTACGAATCCGTGGAAATTTTGGGTTATGACAATAAATCTAGTTCAGTACTTGTGAAACGTTTAATTATTCGAATGTATCAACAGAATTATTTGATTTATTCGGTTAATGATTCTAACCAAAATCGATTCGTTGGGTACAACAATTATTTTGATTTTCATTTTTATTCTCAGATAATATTGGAAGGTTTTGCAGTCATTGTGGAAATTCCATTCTTGCTGCGATTAGTATCTTCCCTCGAAGAAAAAATTGAAAAATCTCAGAATTTGAATTTACGATCTATTCATTCAATATTTCCCTTTTTAGAGGACAAATTATCGCATTTAAATTATGTGTCAGATATACTAATACCTTATCCCATCCATCTGGAAATCTTGGTTCAAATCCTTCAATGCTGGATCCAAGATGTTCCCTCTTTACATTTATTGCGATTCTTTCTTCACGAATATCATAATTGGAATAGTCTTATTACTCCGAATAATTCTATTTTTTTTTTTTCAAAAGAAAATAAAAGACTATTTCGGTTCCTATATAATTCTTATGTATCTGAATGCGAATTTGTATTAGTTTTTCTTCGTAAACAATCTTCTTATTTACGATTAACATCTTCTGGAGCTTTTCTTGAGCGA